GTAAATAAGAAGATTGTTTACGAATAAAAACTAAGAAAAATTCCCATTCAAATACATAAGAATTGTATAGGAACCGAAATAATCTTTTATTTTCTTTTGAAAAAACGTAAATAGATTTCTTCTGAGTAATGAAAAGACTATTCAAATTATGATATTCGTGAAGAAAGAACCGCAATAAATGTAAAAAAGGAACATCTTGAATCCAACATTGAAGAATTTGAACCAAGATTTCCATATGTATGGGATGAGGTATTAGTATATCTGAGACATAATTTAAATGTGATAATTTGTCCTCTAAAAAGGGAAAAATTGAATGAATTGATCGTAAATTATGATATTTTGGTATTTCTTTTTCTTCGAAATAAGATACTAATCGCAACGAGAATGGAATTTCTACAATAATTGCAAAACTTTCTGATATCATTTGAGAATGAAAATGAGAAAAAAAAAAATTATTGTGGTTGTATCCAACGAATCGATTTTGATTAGAATCATTAACCAAAGAAATCAAAAAATTCTGTTGATAGATTCGAGTAATTAAACGTTTTACAAGTACTAAACTAGATTTATTGTCATAACCAAAAACTTCCACAGGTTCGTAAAAAATCGAACCATTTAACCCATGATTATGAGCAAGTGCATAAATATATTCCTGAAAGAGTAGCGGATATAGGAAGTGTTGTTGCCGAGATCTATCCTTTTCTAAATATCCTTGTAATTCTTCCATTGACTTACATTTTTTCTACTTGAAACAAAAACAGTAGGCATTTCTTGGGTTATCAAATTATACATAGTGCAATATGGTCAGAACAAGGTATGTATTATGTATAAAAAAATATATATACCCCGGAAACAGAAAGTCCAATCAACAGATCTTTTTCCTATCCCCTTCTATCTAATGGGTTTATCCTCGTTATAATTACTAGAGGTTAAAAAATCTTTTATTTTTGCAACCCGATCGCTCTTTTGACTTTGGAACAAATTCTTTTTGTCAGTATACTGTTTCTTCTACACATTCGTTTCCAATCTATAATAGAGAATAGTTAGGATTTTTTAAAAAATAAAAAAAAAAAAAAGAATCAAAGGACCACTCACAGGAGAACCTTTTCCCGCATCAGGCACTAATTTTTTTTAACGTCTAATTAGATCGGGTAATTATTCAAATAAAGAATAGAAGCTCGTTGCTTTTTTTTACCAGAATTGGAGCCGTAGGGCTCTATCCATTTATTCACTAAACCCAACCGTAAATGTGAATTTTTTTTGTCTTCCTCCTAAAATAAAAACAAAATTTTGGACTGATCTGGTAAGGATCGACTCCAAATTCTACTAAAAAAAAATAGGAATCTAATAAGAAATTAAGAAATTCCATTTTCTTCTTATTATTACGACATGCTGTTTTTTCCATCCATTACCTTTCAGGATCAGTCGCGGTTTTATAGACTCTACCAATAGTCTGGACGAATTCGTTACTTCATCCAAATGTGTAAAAGATCATAGTCGCGCTTAAAAGCCGAGTACTCTACCGTTGAGTTAGCAACCCAGATAAATATGATTTGTAGATACGATCGAAATAAAAAAAATAAATTGAATTGCACTGTACAACTACGTCAAAACATTGAACTAACAAGAAATAGAAAGGAAAGATTTTATGATCAATTCTAAACACCAAAATAGCAAAATGAATGGATCGGATTAAAAAATAAAAAACAACGGATTCCCAATAGAAATATCAAAATTTACAGACCGCCCATTTTCTCAAAATTTTGGATTTTCGTTAAGAAAATACATCTTGTATATGTATAATAGTAAATCCGGCAAACCCATCATTTGACCGAAGTAAAGGAAAAACCAATTAGGGGTCGGAATAAACGGATCCGCTTATCTACGATCGAATTATATTTGTTCGATACAACATTGTCAATATGAATGGAAAACAAATTAAATTAAATTAATAATTAATTAATTATTGTATTTAAGTATTAAGTAAATCAAATAAGAATTCGTGTTGGATTGGCACAACATAAATAAGAAATTTAGATGAAAAAAAAAATAAGGAAAAGGTAGAGAAAAAGTATGAATACAACAAGAAAAGAGCAAATTTTGAGTAACTAATTGCCCAAAATAGATACTAGTTACCTTTTCTTGTTTATTTATTATTATTAAAAGAAATTTTGTTTTTTTTCTTTATGAAGGTCTTTCTTTAACTTGAAAATAATTCTGCCTTCCTTAAAATATCATGAACAGTTCCTGTAGGTTGAGCACCTTTTTCAAGGAAATAACGAATGGCAGGAACATTTAAATAAGTTTGATTCTGTATCGGATCGTAAAAACCCACTTTTTGAAGATCTCTTCCTTCTCTTCGGGATCGAACATCAATTGCAACGATTCGATAGATCGCTCATTGGGATAGATGTAGATAAATAATACCCCCCCCCCCCCTAGAAACGTATAGGAGGCTTTCTCCTCATACGGCTCGAGAAAAAATGATTCTAATATTTCTGTATATTCTGTATATAATGGCAAATAGATCCATAAAATCATGAAGTCGACTATAATTTGAGTCGTTTTTTGTTCTTACTTACAGATACAGAAAAAAAGAAATATCATTCGTACTCATAACTCAAGTTGGGCAATTCTGAAAAAGTGCGAAGGTAACTCTTTAGACATTTCTTGAGTCGTCTCGAATCTATTTTTCTTCTTCATTATAATAAAATTAAAGAAAATTATTGAGACAATTGAAAATAGTGTTTCCTTGTTCCGGAATCCTTTCTCTTTACTTTGTAAAATCATTAGGTTTAGACATTACTTCAGTGATCCTTATTCCTTTTCAAAATGGCAGCAACATACCTTTTGTTTTTTGTTATTTCTTTCTATGAATAATACGAAAGATTAATTCCCTTGTAATATAATACACTTTTCATTTTCATCGAAAAAGTTTTACCAATTTCGACAAATTTGACTTTTTTATTTTATTTCAAACTTGTTCGAATTTTAACCCTTCGATTTCAATATTGAGGATATATTTACAAAGTTGGTCTAACTTATTAATTGTTACTAACCCTAGATTCTTCCCCCCGATAAATGAATCAATACTTTTTGTTCGAGCTCCATTATGTACTATTCCTATTTACCAACCTAACACAAATTAGGTTCCTAGCAAGAACAGAACAAACTATGTCGATTCAAGAGCATCTTCATTCCTATAGAAAATGGTGGATGTAAGAATCCACAACGAATCATGTCCTTCAAGTCGCACGTTGCTTTCTACCACATCGTTTCAAACGAAGTTTTACCATAACATTCCTCTGATTAAATTTCGAACCGGTATGGAATTGATTCAATATGGAATCATGAATAGTCATTGGCTCAAATGAAACAGATTTCTAAAAAAGACGAATAAACGCGTTTACTTAAGTCTTATTTACATCTTCAACAGATTGTTCGGGATGATGAATCATAAAAAGGATCATCCCTTTTTTTTTCGAACACATAAATGAAAAAGTAATTAAAAAAGAAAGGCCTTTACTTAATAGACTTAATAGAATAATAGAATAGATTTTCAATGATATTTAAAGGATCACAGATCCTTTTGACTTAACCAAGGGAAGGGGCCGCTGTTACTGAAATAGAACAATACAATAATAATACATAATATCTATTATACAGCATACAGACCAATTTTGTTTTACTTCAGATTCAAGAATCTTTCCTCCAATTCCATAAAAATGGAATATATAAATTTTCATCCATCCAATCATTACATTATATTGATTTCCAATTATTCAATTGAATAAGCTAAAATACAAAAAAAGAAAATGGGATCCAGATCAATTTCTTTTTTTGTATTTTTTCCTTAGAAGTTTTAAGACGAACGATGAAATGCAATTAATACAAAAAACTACGTAATCTTTAGTCTCTACATAAAGTGTGGGATACACCATTTATTTTCTTTAGGCTTTCCTTGGGGAATGGAATAGAAAAAAGACCTTTTTTTTTTCTATTTCAATTCAGAATGCACCATGTGCGAATTCCCATTTCACGGGTATGGAACACAAGGTTTCCCTAAGTAACTAACTTCAATATGAATATGAGTATGAGCATACTCTGAATGGGAATGATCCACCCCCAATTCTTTTTTGAATTAAGAATTCAAAGAAATATCTTTATTTCTACCCGTACATTGAATTCAGAACAAAGAAGGGGTTGGGTCACACATTATATATATCCAATATCCAAGCAAGATTAAACAGAAAATTGTTAAAGAGAAGAATCTTTCGTTTCTGATGGAGACGATCTGGGACGGAAGGATTCGAACCTCCGAATAGCGGGACCAAAACCCGTTGCCTTACCGCTTGGCCACGCCCCATTTAGATTTCTATTCGACACTAATAAAGACTAATATTGGTATTGGTCATTCGTCAATCCCAGCCCAAATACATATGAAATACATTGTTGCTAGGATTCAACACATGTAAATATAGAATCACAAAAAATTCTTGATCAAATTATTGATCATTACATAAAATTCAATTAAGATATTGTCCGAAACTATAATTCCTTGTATTCTCATTTGAGAATGAAAGGAAAGATTTTTGATTTGGGAGAGTTCGAAGAAAAAGAAGGATTTTTTGACCCGCCTTTTCATTTTTCCTTCATAAAAAGAACTCAACCAAAATCAAATTTTCTAATCTACAAGAATGAAATGTTTGTTATGCTTAATATCTTTAGTTTAATCTGTATCTGTCTTAATTCCACCCTTTATTCGAGTAGTTTTTTCTTCGCTAAATTGCCCGAGGCTTATGCCTTTTTCAATCCAATCGTAGATGTTATGCCTGTCATACCTGTACTATTTCTTCTATTAGCTTTTGTTTGGCAAGCTGCTGTAAGTTTTCGATAAAATTTTGAATACTCTGCAAAATTCATGATTTATTCGAAAAAAAAATTAGAAAATAAAAATGGATAAGATCAGATAAGTTTTACATTATGAACCCTCGATTCAAAAATAGAAATTCTTGTATATTGAATTGAATGACCGCGGTGATAAATTTGGATCAATTTATTTCCTCGTTCTGACATTCCAGTAAACAAGGACTTTCTAAGAACCCACAATACCCAATAACGGATATGGCCAAACATTTTTGGTAATGAAGGAATCAGAACCTTTCTTTTCTTATTACCTTATTATCTTATTACAAAGTAGAAAGAAATTTGTTGAAAATTACTTTTTTTTCAAGATTCAAGAAAAGACTTCATTTTTTGGGTGTTATGCCAAAATAACGTATGTGATAAAAAATAGGCAATCTATTTCCTTTTTCTAAAAAAAATAATCTTGGAGATTGTGTAATGCTTACTCTCAAACTCTTCGTTTACACAGTAGTGATATTTTTTGTTTCTCTCTTCATCTTCGGATTCTTATCTAACGATCCGGGCCGTAATCCTGGACGTGAGGAATAAAAAATGTTGAGTTTTCTTTATTTTTTTTTATATATTCCATACATTTAACATTTCCCTATGATGAAAAAATAAAAGGATCCCATTTTTTAAAATTTGAAAGTCTGAAGTGATCAGAGGGAACGGAGAGAGAGGGATTCGAACCCTCGGTACAAATAACTCGTACAACGGATTAGCAATCTGCCGCTTTAGTCCACTCAGCCATCTCTCCCAATTCAAAATTTAAATTTTTTTTTATGTGATGTGAAGTAAAAAGATTGAAACAAAAAAAACCTCGTTTTCTTTTTTTAATTATTTATTAGTAATAATTTATTATAAGATAGGATAAAGTAACGATAATAATATAAAAATAATAGAAATAATATATTAAAAACAAATTTTAAATTATATAATTATATATTAAAATGGATAAGATATCTACGAATTTGATCAGTAATTCAATTTAGATAATGATTCGAAACAGAGATCTTATCCCCAATAGAATAGATATAGACAGAATCCCTTACTTCATTTCTTTGATTTTGTAAGAAAGGCTCATTCCCCCGGCCTGGTTAAGTACTGGCCGGGCCATTACATTATTTCTTTTTTTGTTCTGATAAATCATTTCATAGATCAAACAATTTAATTATGTATGATTTGATATCAAATCAAAAATTCTTTGTTGTTATTGAAGCAACAAAGAAAATGTCTATCCCCAGTCCTATGATAGAAGTGCCATTTCTTAGTAGTTAGTATTATTAATACTATACTAATAATAAGAATACTATTAATACTATAGAATATGAAAGAATATTTTTCACATTCTTATTAAGTATTAAGTATATAAATATAAGTATTTTTTTCTCAATTTACTTAATTACTAACCGGAAAAGAACACATACATATAACAATTAATATTAAACAATATTAAAAATGAAACACACATATGTTATAACATATATAACATAACTCATTTACTTGTTCAAGGGACAAGCTTTATTTTATTTGAACATTTGAAATCCAATTGATCCGATTGATCCGAATTCAAATTCATAGGATCTGGCAGTTGAAGGGGAAGTTGAAAACGAAAAAAGAAATGCGGAATTCATTATTTTTATGTTATGGTCCAGCTTTAATAAATCCCTGGATTCGGAATGTCAGTTCAGTAATGACTTCCAGCAAATGAAAAGGATGACTTTTCATTTTATTTTTATTTAATTTAATTATATTAATTATATTTAATTAATTAATATTAATTATATATATATAATTAAATAATATAAATTATATTATGAATTAGGATCAAGTATGATCAAGTCAAGTTTTATTTAAATAAGCTGCTTTCTATTCTTCGCCTATTTTTTTCAAGTACCTCCAGCGGGACGAAGTGCCAACACTAGAATTGTCATGAGTCTGATGCTATCTTAATTGTATCTCATTCCTTTGCTCATTCCTTTGTTCGACAAAAGGTTCATTCATATATAATAATGGAGATATGTAGCGGGTATAGTTTAGTGGTAAAAGTGCGATTCGTTCGATTAATAACTTAAATAGTTAAGGGATCTTTCGGTTTTTTCATATTCCGATCAAGATCAAAAAAAAACTTTATTTCTTAAATTTAAAAGGTTTAATCCTTTTTCCCTCAATAGCATATTTGAGGAAGACTATACATTCTCACGATTTATATCCAAGGGTCAATTCCAAATTGAATACAAAATGGGATTATGGAATCGCGAAGCATAATTTTTTTTATTTCAATTGGATCAAATCTTCCAATTGAATGAGTATGAGTAAAGGATCTATGGATGAAGATACAAAACAAAAGTGTATTTCCAATCGTAACTAGATCTTCCATTTTTGTGTTGTAAAGGGAAGATTGAAGCCAAATAGCTAGAAAACGACGGTTTTGGTTTACTAGAACCGTCAGCATATTTATTGTTTTAGCTCGGTGGAAACCAAATTCTTTTCCTCAGGATCCCTCGAATGGAAATATGGAACGAAGTAACTAGATTAGGCAGATTTGGTATAATCCCCTCCTCTAGAAGGATCATCTAAAAAGCTACTCGCTTT